AATTGACAAAGTAATATTTAAATTTAGTCATCAGAAGAAATGTCCCCTTTGAAGCCAGAATCCATTTTCCTTGATACCTAACATAATGCAAAAAAGGGTCCTTGAAGAACCAAAGGATAACCGAAAAGTTCTTAGTAAATACTTTTACAAAATGTTCTAACTTTAGGTAGAAATCAACTCGTGCAAGAAAGGCTCCATAAAAGGTTGATCGTAAATGAGAGGATTGGTTGCGGAGAAAAACGAAGATGTATTCGTATTCACACACATAGGAATTATATAGGAACAATAATAATCGTTGATTCTTTTTTTTTGAAAAATTGGAAACAGATCTCTTTAGAGTAATAACACTATTACAATACTCATAAAGAAAGAATCGTAATAAATGCAAACAGGAGGTATCCTTTACCCAGTACCGAATAGTTTGAACCAAGATTTCCAGATGGACAGGGTGAGGTATTAATATATCTAACACAAAACTTAAACGTAAAAATTTGTCCTCTAAAAAAGGAAATGTTGAATGAATTGGTCGTAAATTTTTAGATTCGTTTAGTTCGTTTCCTTCTAGGGAAGATATTAATCGCATAGAAAATGGAATTTCCGCAATAGCTACAAACCCCTCTGAGATCCGTTGAGAATAAAAATTTTTCTTGTGCCCCAAAAATTCATTTTTGTTAGAATCATTAACAGAAAGAATCAAATAATTCTGTTGATACATTCGAATAACTAAACGCTTTACAACTAGTAAACTGTAGTTTGTGTCATAACCCCTATTTGTATTTGACAACAAAACGGGCCCGTTTAAACCAAAACCCGGATCATGTACAAGTGCATAAATATATTCCTGAAAGATAAGTGGATATACAAATTCGTCTTGCCAAGATCTATCTAGTTCTAAATATCCTTGGAATTCCTCCATTTAAAATGAGACCGGAAACGAAAAGAAAAGTCGAGGGTTTCTTGGGTTATAAAATGATACATAGTGCGATACAGTCAAAACAAGGTATTCTAATACAAAAGAATAGATACCTCGGAAAGAGGTAAACTCATCACCGGACTCTCTACCCTTTTTCCATCTAATTGGTTTCTGTCCTATATAGATATATAGAAATAGTTATAGGATAAAAATATAGAAATAGTTATAGGATAAAAAGATGGTTAGAAATCCTTTATTTTTTCAACTCAATCGCTCTTTTGATTTTGGAAAAAAGGTATCCTTATCAATATACTGTTTCTTCTACACATTCATCTCCATTTTCTTTTCTAATGGAAAATGTCTAATAGTTAGGATTCACAAAAAAATCGGTAATCCACTCCTGGAAAAGCCGTCCCGCATCAGTCACTAATCTATTTTTAACGTTTAATTAGGGCGGGTAATTGTTCCAATTACGAACATAAGCTCGTTGCTTTTTATTTCCCTACAATTAGAGCCATAAGGCTCGATCCCTGTATTCAATCGACCCAAATTTGAATTCATTTCGTTTCGTTCTAAGAATTTTTGTACCGATCCAACAAGAACAAAATTGTTTAAGAATTCTCCATTGATACGACATGCTCTTTTTTCCATTCATTCCTTTCAGGATCAGTCGTGGTCTTACAAACTCTACCGATGGTGTGGACGAATCCCTTGCTTCATCCAAATGTGTAAAAGGCCCTAGCCGCACTTAAAAGCCGAGTACTCTACCATTGAGTTAGCAACCCAAAGAAAGTATAGTATATAGATACAATCGAAATCAAAATAACGAAATTAGATAAGCCAAGCAAAACGGTGAATTAGCAAAAAAGAAAAAAAGATCAACTGACAATACAAGAAAATTTCAAATAAAAAACTAGACTGTTTCTTAGATATTTTCATCCATTATAGATATATATTCTTTTTTTTATTATCTATACGTTTCTTTATAAGCAGTTTTGTATCACAACAAATTCAACAAATCTTTGAATAAAGTAAAAAACAAAACACAGGTTTTGTATGTAGGACAAAAAAATAGAGAAAAACGGATCCATTTACACTTGAATTATATTTGTTCACTACACTCTTGTCAATATGTTCAATATGTATGTTAAAAAAAAAAAAGAATAAATATATAGAATATAGAACGAAAAATCTAAATTATAAAAATGACATTTAAAATTTAAGATAAGAAAATAATCAATTGAACAAAAAGAAAAAGAACTTGTGTTGGATTGGCACTATCTAAATTAGCTAAATAAGGTAGATGATTAGAAAGGAATGTAAGAAGTAGAAAAAATTTCAAAAAATATACGTCAAAGAATTAATTCTTTTTGCGTATAGTTCCAAAGAAAACCATCTAATTGAAATGAATATCAGAATTGTTTATTGCTAGCTCCAATTCCTACCGTTAGTTATTTGGTCAATATAAAACTTGCTTGATTTATTCACTTGATCCTTTTTTCTAGACATCTTATATCAAAAATTTTGATTTTGATCAATCAGTAAAGGAGACACAGCCTCCTACAAGAACAATACAAAATAGGTATGAATAGAGCAAAAGGGGCGGGAATAATAAAGAAAGGGTTCTATCAAACTATATATGAATCGCTCAAGTCCCTTTCTGTATTTTTTTTTTTATTAAGTGAATGTCGTGTCATTAGGGCGAAGTTCTTTAAAAACCTCTGCCTTCTTTAAAATATCATAAACAGTTCCAGTAGGTTGAGCGCCCCTTTCAAGAAAATATAGAATAGCGGGAACGTTTAAATAAGTTTGATTCTTTATCGGATCATAAAAACCAACTTTCCGAAGATCTCTTCCTTCTCTTCGGGATCGAACATCAATTGCAACAATTCGATAGACGGCTCATTGGGATAGATTATATGAACAATACCCCCCCTAGAAACGTATAAGAAGTTTTCTCCTCGTACGGCTCAAGAAAAATGATTTCTTATTCTTTTTTTTTCAAGTTCTGTATATAAAAAATTCTAATGGCAAATAGATCCATAAAATCATTAAATTAATTCGACTAAGAATTAAGTACCTTTTGCTCTTATTCTTCTTTCCTGAAAAACCACTTGTACTCATAACTCAATTGGAATAACTCTCAAATAACTCAAAAGAAACATTTGGTTTATATTTATTGAGTAGTCTCTAAACCCCCCTTGTCTGGCTTATTTAACTTCTATTAGAATTCTTTATTCTAATCCAGTTGTTGATACAATTGAGAAAGAGAAGGGCCTTTCCTTGTTTCGGAATCTCTTTGCTTTGAATCATTAGGTTTATACATTACTTCGTTGATCTTTAATCATTTCAAAATGGCAGCAACATACCCTTTTTGTGATTGTTTATCAAAGACAAAGAAAAGAATCATCCAAATACTTGATTCTCTCACAATATATGTTGTTATCGAAAAAGGTTTATCAACTCCAACTAATTTTCCTTAGGGTTGGAAACTTGGCGGGATTAGATACTTTCGATTTTTCTTTCAAAAATATACTTACGAAGTTGTTCGAATTTATTGATTCACACTAACCCTAGATTCTTGCTCTTAAGAAATGAATCCATACTTTCTACTCGAGCTCCACCGTGAACTAGTTTAAATTAACTACAACACAATAAAAAAAAGTGTGGGTCCTAGTCTAATAGAACAGGGGATGTCGAGCCAAAAGCACCTTTTCTATAAAAAATGATGGATCTAAAAATCCACACCAGATCGTGTCCTTCAAGTCGCACGTTGCTTTCTACCACATCGTTTCAAACGAAGCTTTACCATAACATTCCTCAAGTTTTGAACCAGTATGCAATTGATTCAATTATGGAATCATGAATAGTCATTGGTTTAGTCGGTACGTACATAGAAATCGAGACCTTAATTCTATTTTAATTCTATTATTTTCATTCTATATTAATATATATATATAATATGCTAGTATAGTAATATATTCTATTTTTTTTTACATTTACAATAAAAGCCAAAAATACATATAGCTTGTTTATAGAACTCAGAATTTCAGAATTAATGATTTAGATTTAAATAAAAACGAGCGGTATATGAAAACGATAACTTGGAAAAAGAAATAAATCTGATTTTTTCACAAAAATAGTAAATCCTTCTTACTGAGACCAAAGGTTATATAGATAATATAGGAATATTTACCCATTTTAATTTTATACGTTACGTATTTCTTTTTGGGTTCACTAAAATTTCCGTTAAGTCGAATAGAATGTCTGAATCACCCCTCCTTTCAACTAGTACATAGATTTTTACTTATTCATTCGTTATAAAATAAAGAGCAAAATACGAAATACCTAAAAATGAAGTTTCAAATTACATATGTAACTTTTTGATTGAATTCAATATCAACAATACCAATAAGTATTAAAATAGACTCTTGTTTCGAATCCATATCCAGAATACGGAGAATTTCGAATTTAGCTGCCTCATTTAAGGGATAGAGAATATAAAATTGCTTTCACATTTTGATTCTGAATGCATCGTTGAAAAGTCTATTAAATAATATTAACATAATTATTAGTATATTTTTATTATAGTTAATTGTTGTAATTGAAATAAAAAAACCAATCTATTAGCCTATCTTGCCTATATTAGATCACAATTAGATTCATTAGATTCAGTTATATCTGTGTGTGCTTTGAATTCAATTCCGTTTGTGAAAACGATAGAATTCAGAAATGAATCTTTAAATCAAAAAAGCGAAAGAAAAAAATTATCTATATAAGACTACACTTTATGTTACATGTTACAAACAGTCCCTCTCATTTTAGGATAGAATCCAGATGCTCTGGGACGGAAGGATTCGAACCTCCGAATAGCGGGACCAAAACCCGTTGCCTTACCACTTGGCCACGCCCCACTTCGATTTCTACTCTACACTAATATTGGTATTGATTGTTCGTCAATTCTCACCAAAATCTCTATAGAATCCTGTCGATTGTTATTAGGATTTTCACGCGTGTAGGTATAGAATTAAATTGAATTTCTTGATCATTACATATAATTTAATTAAGATAATGTATGAAAGTATGATTTTTTCTATTCTCTTTTGATTTGAGAATGGAAGAGTTTTTGCTTGAGTAAGTTCAAAAAAAAAAAGAAAGGATTTTTGATCTACTTTGCTTTCTTCATTTTTCACTTATCTTATATTAAAAACTCAATCAAAATGCAATAATCTTGAAAAAAAAAGATGTCTGCTATGTTTAATATGTTTAGTTTGATCTGTATTTGTCTTAATTCTGCCCTTTCTTCGAGTAGTTTTTTATTCGCCAAATTGCCCGAGGCCTACGCCTTTTTGAGTCCAATCGTCGATTTTATGCCAGTCATACCTCTACTCTTTTTTCTACTAGCCTTTGTTTGGCAAGCTGCTGTAAGTTTTCGATGAGATTTAAAATATTGTCCTAGAAAAACGAACGCTTTATTCGAGAAAAAAGGCTAGTATGGTTATACTAATAAATGAAAAGATCAGATACATCTTATAGTATTAACTCTCAATTCCAATTTCAAATATAAAAAGTCTTGTGTAGAATAGCCTCGAAAAATGGGAATCACTTCCTTTCTCGTTCTAACAACAATTTCCGTGAAAGACCTTGTGAGGTCTTCCACAAAAATTGTGGGTAGGAAAGCGTTTTTTTATATTTGATAAAGGGGAGACTCCTAGCACTTAACAAATAAATAAATTTTTCTTCTTTTTTTTTGATTTCCAGAAACTACTTAAATTCTCGGTGTCAAAATAGAATATATGGGGGAATCTATTCTCTTTTTTACCCAAAAAGATCTTGGAGATTGTGTAATGCTTACTCTCAAACTCTTCGTTTACACAGTAGTGATATTCTTTGTTTCTCTCTTCATTTTCGGATTTCTATCGAATGACCCCGGACGTAATCCTGGACGTGAAGAATAAAAGAGGAGTTTCCTTACTTTTTTGAGTGTCTTATTTTTTTTTATAAACAAATAAACAAAATTAAAGAAATTAGAAAAAAAAAAGAAAAAATAGTAAATCATCAACAGAAACGGAAAGAGAGGGATTCGAACCCTCGGTACGAATGACTCGTACAACGGATTAGCAATCCGACGCTTTCGTCCACTCAGCCATCTCTCCCTATTGAAAAAAAGTAATTACGAATTACTATAGTTAGATTACACATAACGTGCCATTTTAAAAATATTTTTTTCTAGGTTTTCAATTCAATAATTCAATATACATATATAGATATAATATCAATATGAAATTTCAATTCGAAATTCTTTCAGATTCTAGACTCTTATAAATTCTAGAGAATAATTTATCCATTCTATATAGGATAGATAATTAACCTGAAATAAAATATAAGTCACATTTTTTAAGTTATTTATATATTTTCTTTTTTTTTTTTCGGATTCCTTTTTTTTTGAAATATAAAATAATATTATAAAATATCATAATAGATTATCTTATAATAGATATAAGAATTGAATACATTATATTATCTATATATAAAAAGAATATGGATTTTATATAGATAAAATAGATAAAACGTTAAGTTAAATAAAAAAAAATAAACGGATACAAGATATATTACATACAAGGGTTATCCGAAATTCCAACTCAACTAAGAATTCAATAAAAAAACCATCAATATAAATAAAACCAGAAATACTTTTCGCGAAAGGCCTTTTATTCCCATGGCCTGGCCTGGTCAATACCTTGCCGGGCCTTTTTTTAATTCAACGGATCATAGGTAGAAAATTTTTCATTTTATTTTTTTCTAATTATATTAATACTATATACTATAATAAATAGTATAAAAAAATAGTAAAAAAAAGCTTTTTTGTTGAAGCAAGAAAAAAGGAATGTTTCTAGTCTTTCGATATAGAATCAAAATGCTCTTTTGCTTATCCTTTCTTAAAAAAAAGAAAACTACGGGTTCTTGCACAATTCGTCTATTATGACTTTAACAATTTTGTTGTTCGACAAAAGTTCCATTTCGATACAATAATCGCATTGTAGCGGGTATAGTTTAGTGGTAAAAGTGTGATTCGTTCTTTAAGAGTTAAGGGATCTTTCAATTTGATTCCTAATACGATAAAAAACTCTATTTCTTAAAAGGAATTAATCCTTTCCCTCTCAATGACAATTTTGAGGAGAATTTTAAATTCTCGTAATTTGTATGCAAGGATCCATTATTCAATTCAAAATTAAAAAGAATAATTATTGAATAATTGAAAATTTGGATTATGAAATTACGAAACATAATTGGTTTTGAATTGGATCAATACTTCCAATTGAATAAGTATGAGTAAAGAATCCATGGATGAAGATAGAAATATGAATTTTTAATCGTAACTAAATCTTCAATTTTTGATTTGTAGAGAGGACATTGAAGCAAAAAAATGGCTAAAAAACGATACCTTTAGTTTACTAAAGGCATCAACCGGCATATTCTATTCTTTTAGCTCGGTAGAAACAAAATTTCTCTCCTCAAGATTCTATAAAATAGAAATAGAGAACGAAGTAACTAGAAAGACTTTTAGAGTATTAATCTTCTAGAGG